GGATCGCCTTTGGTAGAGTTATTACGTGGAAGTGCTAGTGTGGGACAATCCACTTTGACCCGTTTTTATAGTTTACACACTTTTGTATTACCCCTTCTTACTGCTGTATTTATGTTAATGCATTTCCTAATGATACGTAAGCAAGGCATTTCTGGTCCTTTATAGAGAATATAGACCATAGCTATATTGTAACCAATAATTTATCTTATTACTTGGGGGAGGAACAATAGTATTTCATTGCTACAAATATGGATTATTGAAAAAAATAAGACATGTATTTGGATATTTCCTTTCAACTACATTCTATTATTTATTTGATATGACATGAATAGTTGAAGGGAATTCCCCGAAGAGAAAATGGATTATGGGAGTGTGTGACTTGAACTATTGATTGGGCCGTGCAGAAATATGCCTTTATCTGCTACATTGGAATTCACAACCAAATGTGTCTTTGTTTCAACCACCGTGTAAGCCCCATACAAAGGATAGGCTGGTTCGCTTGAAGAGAATCTTTTCTATGATCAGACCTGACGATGTTGTGTATAAATAGGGCTCCGTAAGATCCAGTAGAATAAGTGATTTGGCATAATCCAAATTAGATTTTAGTTTTTTTTTTACTTTCTTATCTTAATAGTATGAAAATGCATTCATTTCTTCTGCATCGACCCGATTTAATTATACTATCGGAGTGAAACAAGGGATCTAAAGAAGAGCAAAGGCTAGACTATATTAGTAACAAGTAAATCCTTTGTATGTAAAAAATCTCGATATATTTTTGGGATAAAGGTGAATCGCAAGGCCTAAGACGACCCATAAAGCACTTGATCACGATCAACTTTGTACGCCTACTTGGGTATTGAGCATTTACCTGTAAAAATTTAATTCCTTGGAATGTATAATTGCAACTCCGTAAAATGGAATCGGGTAACTTTTTTCTTACATATGGAACCATTCATATATGTGGGGATAACATATAGATTTATTTTAAACATATAGAATATAGATTTATTTTATAGGTATCCGTTTGTATCCATTTGATTCGATTGACTTTTGCTTGAGCCGGATGATGAAAAATTATCATGTCCGGTTCCTTTGGGGGATGGATCTAGAAAAATTCACCTATCCTAATAACAAAAAAACCTGACTTGAACGATCCTGTATTAAGAGCTAAATTAGCTAAAGGTATGGGTCATAATTATTATGGGGAACCCGCATGGCCCAATGATCTTTTATATATTTTTCCAGTAGTAATTCTCGGTACTATTGCTTGTAACGTGGGCTTAGCGGTTCTAGAACCTTCAATGATTGGTGAACCCGCGGATCCATTTGCAACTCCTTTGGAAATATTACCTGAATGGTATTTCTTTCCTGTATTTCAAATACTTCGTACAGTACCTAACAAGTTATTGGGTGTTCTTTTAATGGTTTCAGTACCCGCGGGATTATTAACAGTACCGTTTTTGGAAAATGTTAATAAATTCCAAAATCCATTTCGTCGTCCAGTAGCGACAACCGTTTTTTTGATTGGTACTGCAGTAGCCCTTTGGTTGGGTATTGGAGCAACATTACCGATTGATAAATCCCTAACTTTAGGTCTTTTTTAAATTGAATCAATTAAAAAAAAAATATCATGATGTGCGTATCTAGGGAGTAGCCACTTCAAAGGCAAAGTGAATTCTCCCTAGATACATTTATTCAATTCTGGTCCGAATCTATGGATTGTGCTGAAGGTTCAAAATCCATTGGATTAAAAATTTTGATAAATCAATTTCGAAATGCTTTTTCTACTTCTTTTCTAGAATGCCCAATATTTGTTTTACATCTTCTATGCGAAAGTGTTCAATTTTCATAAGGTCTTCTCGACTGTTATTCAAAAGGTCCAATAATGTATGTATATTGGACTTTTTGAGACAATTATAGATCCTGGGAGGCAATTCTGATTGGTCAATAAAAATATATTTCAATGCTATTTCTTTTTTCTTTTTTGTTAGTTTAACTAATCTATCATGAAACGGAAAAAAAGGTAAAGTAACATCGTGTTGATTGTTTTCTAAATGTAAGTTTTCTTCTTCCGCATGTAGAAAAGGAATAAATAAATCAATCAAATTGCGAGAGGCTTCATGAAGTGCTTCTTTCGGAGTTAAACTTCCATTTGTCCATATTTCTAGAAAAAGTATCTCCTGTTTTTCATTATCATTCCCATAACAATGAATACTATGATTCGCATTTCGAACAGGCATGAATACAGCATCTATAGGATAACTTCCGTCGTGAAAGTTCTTTGGCGTTTTTATACCGTATCCTCTATTTCTCTCGATTTGTAATCCAATACACAAATCAATTGGTTCGGTTAGGCTGGCTACATGCTGTGTATTATCAACGATTTCCACAGAAGGTGGTAAGATGATGTCTTGAGCAGTTACATATCCGGGACCCTTGGCACAAATAAAGGCGTTACGAGTTCCATACAAATTCCCTCTCAATACAATTTCTTTCAAATTCATTAAAATTTCATGGACTGATTCTTGAATACCTACTATGGTAGAATATTCGTGCGGTATTTTCTCAGATTTTGCACGTGTAATGCATGTTCCTTCTAGTTCTCCAAGCAAAGCTCTTCGCATCGCAATGCCTATTGTGTCGGCTTGGCCTTTCATAAGTGGAGACAGAATAAAGCGTCCATAATAAAGGCGCTTACTATCTGTTCTTGATTCAACACACTTCCACTGTCGTGTCCGAGTCGAAGTAGAGACTTTTACTTTCTCTCGAACCATAGTAATATTATTTTATTTGATCAGATCATTGAATCATTTATTTCTCTTGAAATCTCTTTAGTGTTTATTTCTACACACGTCTTTTTTTAGGGGGTCTACATCCATTATGTGGCATAGGGGTTACATCCCGTACGAAACTTAATAGTATACCACTTCTACGAATAGCTCGTAATGCTGCATCTCTTCCGAGACCAGGACCCTTTATCATAACTTCTGCTCGTTGCATACCTTGGTCTACTACTGCTCTAATAGCATTTCCCGCTGCGGTTTGAGCAGCAAAAGGGGTCCCCCTTCTTGTACCCTTGAATCCACAAGTGCCGGCGGAGGACCAAGAGATTACCCGACCCCGTACATCTGTAACAGTAACAATGGTATTGTTGAAACTTGCTTGAACATGAATAACTCCTTTTGGTATTCTACGTGCACTTTTCCGTGCACTACTGCGCCCATTCCTACGTGAACCAACTTTTGGTATAGGTTTTGCCATATTTTATCATTTCATAAAGATAAGTCAGAGATATATGGATATATCCATTTCATGTCAAAACAGATCTTCTATTTTTATTTCTTTATCGCTTTCTTTAAGATTAGTTTCTTTTCTTTCAGGAGTTCTTTTTAGAATAGAAAGATTATCCTTGTCTTTGTTTATGTCTCGGGTTAAAACAAATTACGATAATTCGTCCCCTCCTACGGATTAGGCGACATTTTTCACAAATTTTACGAACGGAAGCCCTTATTTTCATAGTTGTTATTCCTAAAATTTTTCCGAATTCGCTTATTGGAAGAAAATAAGTTTCTTGAAATTTGAATTGGATCCCCCTGAAAGGAATCTTGAAGTTGAAAAAACTACCTAATCGTTCGAATCCTTGTTGCGAAGTCTATAAATTATACGCCCCCCTGGTTGAATCATAAGCACTTACTTCACTTTTGTTGACTCTATCCCACGTTGGTAAAACTCTCCCGAAACATAATCTAAAATCAGATCTTCATTATCTAAAGGAATCCGGAGTGGGAGTGATTTACTAATTAAACCTTCATGAATCCATTTTGTTGTTCTTTTATTCCAGGTAAAACTTCCTTGACGTATCAACTACCGTAGGGCAGGAGGAGTTCTATTAGACAACCCATGCTTTTTTCTTTTTTTTTGCACAAATGGAGAGTTTCGGATACAATTCGTATACCGGACGGATTACCATATATAACACAAAATTTCTCCACCGATTCCCTCTAGTCGAGCCTCCCGGTCTGTCATTATACCCCGAGAAGTAGAAAGAATTACAATCCCCATCCCCCCTAAAATCCTAGGAATTTGTTGATAGTTAGAATAGATTCGTAGACCTGGTCGACTGATCCGTCGTAAATTTAAAATAGTTCTATGTGGTCCTTTTCTATTCCTTCTATGTCGTAGGGTTAAAACCAAAAAATATTTGTTGCGTTCCCGATGTTTCCTTACGTTATCGATAAAACCTTCTCGTAAAAGTATTTTAACAATGTTTTCAGTGATGTTAGTAGATCCTATTTGAATCGTTCCTTTTCTATTCATATCAGCATTTCGTATAGAGGTTATTATGTCAGCAATAGTGTCCTTACCCATGGTAAACTAAAATTTTTGTTGCTCCCGAATTTTGATATAACCAACGTGGTCTTTTTTTTTACTTAGTAAAGGTATATACGTGAGACACAATCTACTAATTAATCTATGCCATTAAAATATTCTAAATACTCTAACTATACTTGGGTCTCGTCTTATAATACCTCGGGAGCTAATGAAACTATTTTAGTGAAATTTAACTGTCTCAATTCCCGGGCGATCGCACCAAAAATTCGAGTTCCTTTTGGATTTCCTTCTTGATCAATGACAACGGCAGCATTGTCATCATATCGTATTATCATCCCGTTGTCGCGTTTGAGTTCTTTACGAGTACGTACAATTACAGCTCTGATGACTTCTGATCTTTCTAGAGGTGTATTTGGTACTGCTTCCTTGATCACAGCAACAATAACGTCACCAATATGAGCATATCGGCGATTACTAGCTCCTATGACTCGAATACACATCAATTCTCGGGCCCCGCTGTTATCTGCTACATTCAAATGGGTCTGAGGTTGAATCATTTTTTAAATCTCTTTTTTCAATGTAACAAAGGACGAAGAAAAAAAGAAATATTGTTTGTCAAAAAAAAAAAGGAAACTCGCAATTGTTTTTTTTATTCCCAAGAAAAGACTTCTTTCCTTTGGTTCTATATTCCTATCCTGAAATAATGAATTGAGTTTTTATAGGCATTTTTGACGCCGCTATTGAAATAGCCTTTCTGGCTATATTTTCGGCTACTCCGCTCATTTCATAAAGGATTCTGCCCGGTTTAACGACAGCTACCCAATACTCGGGAGATCCTTTCCCCGAACCCATACGTGTTTCTGTAGGTCTTACCGTAACGGGTTTGTCTGGAAATATACGTACCCATATTTTTCCACCACGGCGTACATTTCGTGTCATTGCGCGGCGCCCCGCTTCTATTTGTCTAGATGTAATCCAAGCGGGTTCAAGTGCTTGAAGAGCATATCTACCAAAACAAATCCGATTACCTCGATAAGATATCCCCTTCATTCTTCCTCTATGTTGTTTACGAAATCGGGTTCTTTTGGGGTTATAGTTGATGGTTGTTGTTTATGAATTCCATCTCTACTACAGAACTGGACATGAGAGTTTCTTCTCATCCAGCTCCTCGCGAAAAAAAATGACTAAAAAAATATTTAATTCTTAATCTTAAGATATACAGGTAGTTAATGAATAATTGAATCTTGGGATTCTTTGCTTTGCGATTTTATCTGATCTATTATAAATTTGTATATCTTGTTTGGATCTATTGGATATATAAGTATAAGGAATTAAACACGGATTCTATTTCTAGATAATGTCTTATCTTGGTTTTGTTATAATGTTATAACGAATCTTTATTTTGTTTTTTATCATATTCATATCAGATTCAGATCGACAAAAATTGAACAATCAAATAAAATTAAACTCAAATTTTCGCGGGCGAATATTTACTCTTTTTCTAGTTCAGTTGTCGGGTTAACCCATGACCTCTCAGAATCAGAATAAAAAGAAATGCAGTGGTCTCTGGTTTGTTCCGCCATCCTCCCCGATAAATCATTAGGATTCGTTTTCAATAGAATCCTCCGCATTCACGGGTTCCGTCGTCCCCATCGCTCTCGATTAATGCTTAGGTCTGAATTCTCCAATGGAGCCTTAATTTAAATATTAAAATTTTATATTTCTATTTATTTAATAAAATAAAAATAAAATTTGTTCTTGAGTCAACCTTCTCAGTCTTTATTGACTTAAGTTAAGGCTCTTGATTTTTTCTTCAATCAACAGATATTCATCTAATTATTGATGAATCCCTATTGATGCTCTATTACATTGCTCTTTATGAGATGCTTCATAGACCTTACATATTGAATCCTATATCATTTCATTGCTATTTCTGTTTCTCTCTTTCTCTCATCCTTCTATTTATCCACATATTATTTTGCTTCTTCGATCTATTCATAATCAGATTGGTTTTGTCTTTTACTTAATGCAAAAAAAATTCAGTTGCTATAATGATATGACCAATATATCATATCTTGACTGATTCTTTGGATCCAGATAATCCGAAGCGATGAGTTGGTTCTTAGTGCTATAGTTATTAGCTTATACTGTGGTCCGCCCATTTTTTTTTGAATCCTAAGCCTAAAAAACCCAACGAGTCGCACACTAAGCATAGCAATTATATCAAATGATCAATCAAATTTTTATTTAACCTTATAGAATTTCCTTAGAGAATTTATAACTGCTCATTTTTTTATTTTTATGTTCAATCAAAAAATAAAAGAATTTGTCATTTTTTGTTCTATCGCAGAATAGAACGTAAAGACAAGTAGAGTCTTATTCTTATTATTCTTCGTCTATAAATATCCAAATTTTGATTCCTAATACCCCATAGATAGTTCGAACTCTATAAGAGCAATACTCAATTTTCGCTCCAATGGTTTGTAGAGGAACCCTACCTTCTCGGATCCATTCGACACGTGCGATTTCTTTTCCGTCGATACGCCCTGCAATTTGTATTTGAATTCCTTTTGTATCCGCTTGCTCAGTTAATTCAATAGCCTTTTTCATTGCCTTTCGAAATGAAACTCGATTCTTTAATTGTCCGGCTATAAATTCGGCAAGAATATTAGGGTGCCCATAAGGATTTCCAATTCTTGTAATAGCAATGTTGAGTTTTCGGTTCATACAATTAAGTTCTTTTTGCACATTCATCTGTAGTTCTTCGAGTTTTCGTGGCTTATCTTCAATTAATAATTTAGGAAATCCCATATAGATTATAACCTGAATTAGATCCAGTCTTTTTTGAATCTCTATACGTGCAATTCCCTCGACACCAGAAGATAGTCTCATATTTTTTTGTACATAATTCTTGATACAGTCTCTTATTTTTTTATCTTCTTGTAGACCCTCGGAATACTTTTTCGGTTGTGCAAACCAAAGAGAATGATGACTTTGGGTTGTACCAAGTCTGAAACCAAGTGGATTTATTTTTTGTCCCATAATCCTCCACTACTATATATTAGGATATGTCATATTTGTGTTCTTATTTATCCCTTTTTTAGCCATCCTAGCCATCCGGTGTTTTTTGGTTTTGGGCGCAGCATATATCTGTCAAGTGGTTCAAAT